TGTGTGACTCGTTGGTTTTTTTTAGAGGATAGGATTCAAAAAATCCATGGACCGACCCCTACTATGAACTAATAACTATAGAACTAATAACCAACTCATTGCTTCGCATTATCTGGATACAAAAAACCAGTCAAGATATGATATATTGGTCATATCATTGTAGCAGCTGAATTTTATTTGCATAAACAAAAGAAAAACCAATCTGATTTTGATAGAAAAGTATGCAGATAAATGGAAGGGTGAGAGAAAGAAAGAAAAAGAATATCAATGATATATCACCCATTCCAATATATGTAAGGTTTATGAGTCATCTCAGAAAAGGCAGTGTTAGAACGCATCAATACTGATTCACCCATAACTAGATAAATCTGTTCATAAAAAAAATAAAGAGCCTCGAGCCAATAAAGACTGAGAAGATTGACTCAAGAACAAATTTCATGAGAGCTCCATTGTAGAATTCAAACCTAACCATTAATTGAGAAGCGATGGGAACGACGGAACCAATGAATACATAGGATTCTATTGAAAAACGAATCCGAATAATTCATTGGGTGGGATGGCGGAACGAACCGAGGCCAATTCATTTTTTCCGAGAAATTATGAGCTAACCCTACAACGGAAATAGGTATTGAAAGAGTAAATATTCGCCCGCGAAGGTTTTTTTAGATTAGTCAATCTTGTTTGATCCAATATGATAAAAGACAAAACAAAAAAACGATTCGTTATAAAAAAAAGACATTATGTATATTATTGAAAAAGAAAAAAAAGAAATATTGTTTGTCCAAAAAAAAGTATATTTTCATTCAAATTGAATCCTTTAATTCGCGAGGAGCCGGATGAGAAGAAACTCTCATGTCCGGTTTTGTAGTAGAGATGGAATTGAAAAAGAATCATCAACTATAACCCCAAAAGAACCAGATTTCGTAAACAACATAGAGGAAGAATGAAAGGGATATCTTATCGAGGCAATCGTATTTCTTTCGGTAAATATGCTCTTCAGGCACTTGAACCGGCTTGGATCACATCTAGACAAATAGAAGCAGGGCGACGAGCAATGACACGAAATGTGCGGCGTGGTGGAAAAATATGGGTACGTATATTTCCAGACAAACCAGTTACAGTAAGACCTACAGAAACACGTATGGGTTCGGGGAAAGGATCCCCCGAATATTGGGTAGCTGTCGTTAAACCAGGTAGAATACTTTATGAAATGGGTGGAGTAGCAGAAAATATAGCCAGAAAGGCTATTTCAATAGCGGCCTCAAAAATGCCTATACGAACTCAATTCATTATTTCGGGATAAATAGGAACGTAGATCCATAATCAAAAAAGTCTTGGGGAAAAATTGCAGGTTTCTTTTTTTTGGACAAACAATATTTCTTTTTTTTCCTTCACTCTTTGCATTGAAAGAACAGATTACAAAATGATATGATTCAACCTCAAACCCATTTGAATGTAGCCGATAACAGCGGGGCTCGAGAATTAATGTGTATTCGAATCATCGGAGCTAGTAATCGCCGATATGCTCATATCGGTGACATTATTGTTGCTGTGATCAAGGAAGCATTACCAAACACACCTCTAGAAAGATCAGAAGTGATCAGAGCTGTAATTGTACGCACTTGTAAAGAACTTAAACGTGACAACGGTATGATAATACGATATGATGACAATGCTGCAGTTGTTATTGATCAAGAAGGAAATCCAAAAGGAACTCGAGTTTTTGGTGCGATTGCCCGAGAGTTGAGACAGTTAAGTTTCACTAAAATAGTTTCATTAGCTCCTGAGGTATTATAAGATGATAGTTCTATTATACATAATATTTGTATGAAATTAGATTGTATCTCACGCATATACCTTATATTTAACATAATTAAAGAATTTTTAAATACTATGTTAAATAAATAGAAATATTAAATATTTTTTAAAAATGGAAATAAAAACATGTTGATTATATCAAAAATGGGAGGAAAGAGTAATTTAAGTTTATCATGGGTAGGGACACTATTGCTGACATAATAACTTCTATACGAAATGCCGACATGAATAGAAAAGGGACGGTTCGAATAGCATCTACTAAGAGCACCGAAAACATTGTTAAAATACTTTTACGAGAAGGTTTTATCGAAAACGTGAGAAAACATCAGGAAAACAACAAATATTTTTTTGTTTTAACCCTACGGCATAGAAGGAATAGGAAAGGACCATCTAGAACTATTTTAAATTTAAAACGGATTAGTAGACCTGGCCTACGAATCTATTCTAACTATCAACGAATTCCTAGAATTCTAGGCGGGATGGGGATTGTAATTCTTTCTACTTCTCGAGGTATAATGACAGACCGAGAGGCTCGACTACAAGGAATCGGCGGAGAAATTTTGTGTTATATATGGTAATCTTTATGATATCCGAATTGTATTCGGAATTTATTATTTGTCAACGAAAAGGGGCGGAGTAGTTGATATCACTCTTCCTACATTAGTTGATACTTCTAGGGGTT